CTAGTCAATTGAATCTGTTGAATTGTTGTTCAGTTCATATTGAAATGAATCAAAATTGATAAGGAGTTAGTCAATGATGCTCGAGCATGTACTTGTTTTGAGTGCCTACTTATTTTCTATCGGTATCTATGGATTGATCACGAGCCGAAATATGGTTAGAGCCCTTATGTGTCTTGAACTTATACTGAATGCGGTTAATATAAATTTCGTAACATTTTCTGATTTTTTTGATAGCCGGCAATTAAAAGGAAATATTTTCTCCATTTTTGTTATAGCTATTGCCGCCGCTGAAGCAGCTATTGGACCGGCTATTGTTTCGTCAATTTATCGTAACAGAAAATCAACTCGTATCAATCAATCGAATTTGTTGAATAAGTAGTATTAATCATAGAAATTAGAATATTCATAAATTCAAATTAACATGCCCATACATTAAATCTAATCCACATTTTCGAAAATGTAAGAAATCAAAGTATCTTGGCTCTATCGCGCGAGTCGATCCAGAAGTAGATTGCTTCAAAATTTCTGGTAAATTATTGATTCATCTGGTGTTTAAATATATGATTCATTTACAAATTTACTAGATCGAAAATTTCTGACGTTCAAAAATTTATAGATCCAATGTCACACTCAGTAAAGATTTATGATACGTGTATAGGGTGTACTCAATGTGTGCGAGCCTGCCCAACCGATGTATTAGAAATGATACCTTGGGACGGATGTAAAGCTAAGCAAATCGCTTCTGCTCCAAGAACAGAGGACTGTGTCGGTTGTAAGAGATGTGAATCCGCCTGTCCAACGGATTTCTTGAGTGTTCGCGTTTATTTATGGCATGAAACAACTCGAAGTATGGGTCTAGCTTATTAATACGTTCCAGAAAACCCTACTCGAATACATTTGATTTTTTTACCTTTACCGACAAAAACCCGCGCTCAAAATATATTTATTTCGAGCACGGGTTTTTCTGGTCCAAGTTTATTTTGTTTTTACTATGAATAATTTTCCTTGGTTAACGCTAGTTGTAGTTTTGCCAATAACCGCGGGTTCCTTAATTTTCTTTCTTCCTCATAGAGGAAATAAGGTAATAAGATGGTATACTATATCTATATGCATAACGGAACTCCTTCTAACAACCTATGCATTCGGTTATCATTTCCAATTGGATGATCCGTTAATGCAACTAACGGAGAATTATCAATGGATCAATTTTTTTGATTTTTACTGGAGATTGGGAATAGATGGAATTTCTATAGGACCCATTTTACTGACAGGATTTATCACAACTTTAGCTACTTTAGCGGCTTGGCCCGTTACTCGAGATTCCCGACTATTCCATTTCCTAATGTTAGCAATGTATAGCGGTCAAATAGGACCATTTTCTTCTCAAGACCTTTTACTTTTTTTCATCATGTGGGAGTTAGAATTAATTCCCGTTTATCTACTTCTATCCATGTGGGGGGGAAAGAAACGTTTGTATTCAGCTACAAAATTTATTTTGTACACTGCCGGAGGTTCCGTTTTTTTATTAATAGGAGTTCTGGGTATTGGTTTATATGGCTCCACTGAACCGACATTAAATTTTGAAACATCAGCTAATCAATCGTATCCTGTAGCCCTGGAAATAATATTCTATATTGGATTTCTTATTGCTTTTGCTGTCAAATCACCGATCATACCCCTACACACATGGTTACCAGACACCCATGGAGAGGCACATTATAGTACTTGTATGCTTTTAGCCGGAATCTTATTAAAAATGGGAGCGTATGGGTTGGTTCGGATCAATATGGAATTATTACCCCATGCCCATTCTATATTTTCTCCCTGGTTGATGATAGTGGGCACAATTCAAATTATCTATGCAGCTTTAACATCTCCTGGTCAGCGTAATTTAAAAAAAAGAATAGCCTATTCCTCTGTATCTCATATGGGTTTCATAATTATAGGAATTGGTTCTATAAGCGATACAGGGCTCAATGGGGCCATTTTACAAATAATTTCTCACGGATTTATTGGCGCTGCGCTTTTTTTCTTGGCCGGAACGAGTTATGATAGAATACGACTTATTTATCTCGACGAAATGGGCGGAATGGCTATCGCAATTCCAAAAATATTCACGACTTTCAGTATCTTATCAATGGCTTCGCTTGCATTACCGGGCATGAGCGGTTTTGTTGCCGAATTGATAGTTTTTTTTGGAATACTTACTAGCCAAAAATATCTTTTAATGACAAAAGTATTAATTACTTTTGTAATGGCAATTGGAATGATATTAACTCCTATTTATTCATTATCTATGTTACGCCAGATGTTCTATGGATACAAGCTTTTTAATGCCCCAAACTCTTATTTTTTTGATTCTGGACCGCGAGAGTTATTTATTTCTATTTCTATCCTTTTACCTGTAATAGGTATTGGTATTTATCCCGATTTCGTTTTCTCATTATCAGTTGACAAGGTCGAAGCTATTATATCAAATTTTTTTTATAGATAGTTTTTGTCAATAAACCAAAATAAAAAACCTGATGATTTTTAAAATCGTTCATTGTACAAAAAAAGTCTTTTTCTGTTTTTAAATTAAATAAAAAATTGGAATTCTATATATAACCAGATATTTTTGACATTTTCGAGAACCATTTGAATCAAGTAATGGAAATGGAATGATTCAAATGGTTCTTGATGGTTTACATGAGGGTTTCATATATATACGTATGCTGCCCCAGGCTTCTAGTTGTCAAGTACCTTATTCAATTAGATGGTAATGTAAATGAACCATAACTATGTAACCCTATTCCTAATAGATTAACCCCAAAATAGCATATCCAAATTATAAGAAAGCCCATTGAGGCCACAATTGCAGAATTTACGCTTTCATAATTTTTATTTGTTCGAATATGTAAATAAATCGCAAATATGGTCCAAGTAATAAATGCCCAAGTCTCTTTTGGATCCCAATTCCAATAGGATCCCCATGCTTCATTAGCCCATACTGCTCCCGAAAGAATGCCTATGGTTAAAAGGATAAACCCTAAACTAATAATACGATAACTCCATCGATCCAATTGTTGAATTAATTGATATCTGTAATAATTCTGAGAAGAAATCAAAGAAGTGTTTTGTAACACATTGTTTCTTTCATTCACGTATTGAATCTCACCAAAGGAAAACGACTCCGTTAATAAATTATTGCTTTTACTAAAAATCCTTATGAATTTTCGAAATGTAATGACTAGAAGAGCTAGTGATAATAATGATCCACACAAAAGAGCTGCATAGCCCAATACCATCATACTTACGTGCATCATTAACCAATGGGATTGGAGAGCAGGTACTAATATTGCGGATTGATGCATTTCGGTTAAAAGACCTGAAGTAGCGAAACCCTGGGTAAAAATAACACTTGGCGCCGTTATTGCGCTTAAATGGTTTTTTTGTTTTTTAAAATACGGAATCATATGAATAATGGAAAAACCCCACGAAAGAAAAATTAATGATTCATATAAATCGCTTAATGGTAAATGCCCAAAATAAATCCAACGAGTAACTAATAATCCTGTTATGCAGAAAAAAGTAGCTATCATCCCCTTTTCTGATGAATCATATAGTCCTACGATTTCATCGACAAATAAAGTTATCAAATGAATTGTAATTACAATTGAAATGATCGAAAAGGATATATGAGTTAATATACGCTCTAAAGTTGAAAATATCATAAAATTTATTAAAAAGGGGGCCTCAATTATAGGAATTGAAATAGGGAATTGAATTTATTATAGGGCTTACTCTTTTAGAATTTAGAAAAAGACATGCCGCTACTCGGACTCGAACCGAGATGCTCTAGCACTGCTTCCTAAGAGCAGCGTGTCTACCGATTTCACCATAGCGGCTTATTCGAAATCATAATAACCTATTTTTATTCAATCGTCGAGATTGAGGGGGTTAATTCAATATTTTTTAGGAAAGGTTCAAATTGATGACTAAAAATTTGTTTCAAAATTGGGCGGCATTTAATCTAAACGTTTTCGTTAATAATATTAATTATTCTTATAATAGTTTTGTTTTTTATTTATTTTAGGGTATCCGTTTTTTAACTTAACTAACAACGGGGTTTTTCGTTTCATAGTTTATTACTTTATGGTCTCCTGAAAATAAAACGGAACATTTTGAACTAGATAATTTTGACTTCAATCCATGGATAGAACTAAAAAGTAAATTGATTATCGAGTCAAGTCGATGGGGAAGGTGATAATCCCCATCTTGAAAATGATAAAACATACCAAAACAAAAGGTGAAACCTTGTGCTTGCGTTTATTCTTTTTTCAAACAAAAGAATACCATTCACTTTTTGAATTCAGTAGACAACCGAATTATTATTTCTACTAAAAAATAACAAAACAAAATGAATTCCATTTTATATTGTTATTGATCAGGTTAAAACATTAGAGAATGGAAATAATTTTTTTTTTTAATAAAAATGAAATAGTAATTTAGATTATTATCTATTATTAATTATTATTATTAGATTAATATTATTTATAATCTTGATAACTTCTAAACTTTAGAAAAAAAAAACTTATAAATAAATTATAACAAAAATGAGACTCTTTTTTGAATTAGACCGATTCACATTATTTAGTCTATTGTTTGATTATTTATTTGTCACACAAAAAAAACTTTTTGAGCTACCGGTAGAAAGAGATTTCGCTAACGAAAAAGCTTTCAATGCTGCCCAATACCCTTTCCTTTTCCAAATATTTTTACGAATACGTTTTTTTGAACTAGAGGTGCGCTTTTTTGGCACTGCCATTTTAAAATTATAATCGGTTCATCGGTTGGATGTGAAAGACATCTATTGTTCAAAATCAATTGTTCTTTACTATATCTCTAGCTAGCTATTCTCTAAATTACATTCCCCTCATCATAAAAGGTGTATGGAAAAATTGTCTAAAATATTACTAAGAACAATAAGATCTACTATGCCAAATAGAATAGATTGAAGT